CTCAATAGGTTGATTGTTTCGCTCCTGTATCTTCCAAAAGGGAAAAATATCTATGAGAGTTGTTTCATGGATCCGAAAGAAAGTACTTGGGTTCTTCCAATAACTAAAAAGTGTATCATGTCTGAATCTAACTGGGGTTCGCGGCGATGGAGGAATGCGATCGTAAAAAAGAGGAATTCCAGCTGTAAGATATCGAATGAAATTGCAGCTGGAATTGAGATCTCATTCAAAGAGAAAGATATAAAATATCTGGAGTTTTTTTTTGTATCCTATACGAATGATCCGATCCGCAAGGACCATGATTGGAAATTATTTGACCGCCTTTCTCCGAGTAAGAAGAGAAACATAATCAACTTGAATTCGGGACAGCTATTCGAAATTTTAGTGAAACATTTGATTTGTTATCTCATGTCTGCTTTTCGTGAAAAAAGACCAATTGATGAGGGGGGTTTCTTCAAACAACAAGGAGCTGAGGCGACTATTCAATCAAACGAGATTGAACATGTTTCCCATCTCCTCTCGAGAAACAAGGGGGGTATTTTTTTGCAAAATTGCGCTCAATTTCATATGTGGCAATTCCGCCAAGATCTCTTCGTTATTGGGGGGAAGAATCGGCACAAATCGGATTTTTTGAGGAACGTCTCGAGAGAGAATTTGATTTGGTTAGACAATGCGTGGTTGGTAAACAGGAATCGGTTTTTTAGCAAGGTACGGAATGTATCGTCAAATATTCAATATGATTCCATAAGATCCATTTTCTTTCAAGTAACGGATTCTAGCCAATCGAAAGGATTTTCTGATCAATCCATAGATCCTTTCAATTCCATTAGTAATGAGGGTTCGGAATATCACACATTGATCAATCAAACGGAGATTCAGCAACTAAAAAAAAGATCAATTCTTTTAGATACTTCCTTTCTTCAAACGGAACGAACAGAGAGAAAATCAGATCGATTCTCAAAATACCTTTCCGGATATTCCTCAATGGCTCGGCTATTCCCGGAACGTGAGAAGCAGATGAATAATCATCTGCTTCCAGAAGAAATAGAAGAATTTCTTGGGAATCCTACAAGATCAATTCGTTCTTTTTTCTCTGATAGATGGTCAGAACTTCATCTGGGTTTGAATCCTACCGAGAGGTCGACTATAGATCAGAAATTGTTGAAGAAACAACAAGGTGTTTCTTTTGTCCCTTCGAGGCGATCGGAAAATAAAGAAATAGTTGATATATTCAAGATAATTACGTATTTACAAAATACCTTCTCAGTTCATTCGATTGCAGCAGATCCGGGATGGGATATGGTTCCGAAGGATGAACCGGATATGGACAGTTCCAATAAGATTTCATTCTTGAACGAAAATGCATTTATAGATAAGATCAACCAACATTTATCCAATTTGAAAAAGATTAAGAAGAAGTGGTTCGATCCTCTTATTTCTCGAACCGAGAGATCCACGAATCTGGATCCTAATGTATATAGATACAAATGCTCCAATGGAAGCAAGAATTTCCAGGAACATTTGGAGCATTTCGTTTCTGAGCAGAAACACCGTTTTCAAGTAATGTTCGATCGATTACGTATTAATCAATATTCGATTGATTGGTCCGAGGTTATCGACAAACAAGATTTGTCCAAGTCACTTCGTTTCTTTTTGTCCAAGTCACTTCTCCTTTTGTCCAAGTCGCTTCTCTTTTTATCTAAGTCACTTCCTTTTTTCGTTGTGAGTCTCGGGAATATCTCCATTCATAGGGCCGAAATCCACATCTATGAATTGAAAGGTCTGAATGATCAACCCGGCAATCAGTTGTTAGAATCAATAGGTGTTCAAATTGTTTATTTGAATAAATTGAAACCCTTCTTATTGTATGATCATGATACTTCCCAAAGATCGAAATTTTTAATCAATACAGGAACAATATTACCTTTTTTGTTCAACAAGATACAAAAGTGCATGATTGACTCATTCCGTACTAGAAAAAATCGCAGGAAATCCTTTGAGAACACGGATTCCTATTTATCAATGATATCCCACGATCGAAACAATTGGTTGAATCCTCAGAAAAGTTCATTGATATCTTCTTTTTATAGAACAAACAGACTTCAATTCTTGAATCATCCCCATCGCTTCTGGTTCTATTGTAACAAAGGATTCCATTTTTATGGGGAAAAGACCCGTATTCATAATTATGATTTTACATATGCACAATTCCCCAATATCTTGCGCATTCGCAACAAAATATTTTCTTTGTGTTTCGGTAAAAAAAAACATGTTTTGGGGGAGAGAGAGACTATTTCACCAATTGAGTCACAGGTATCTGGCATATTCATACCTAACAATGTTCCACAAAGTGGTAACGAAACGTATAACTTGTACAAATCTTTCCATTTTTCAATTCGATCCGATCCATCCGTTCCTATTTACTCGATTGCAGACATTTCTGGAACACCTGTAATAGAGGAACAAATAGTCAATTTTGAAAGAACTTATTGTCAGCTTCTTTCAGATATGAATCTATCTGATTCAGAAGGGAAAAACTTGCATCACTATCTCCGTTTCAATTCAAACATGGGTTTGATTCACACTCCATGTTTTGAAAAATATGTGCCGTCCGGAAAGAGGAAAGAACTGAGTCTTTATCTAAAGAAAAACGTTGAGAAGAGGGAAGTAGGTAGAACCCTTCAACGAGATAGTGCTTTTTCAAATCTCTCAAAATGGAATTTGTTCAAAACCTATATGCCATGGTTCCTTACTTGGACGGGGTGTAAATATCTTTATTTCACCTTAAAAAACAATATTTATTTGATATTGAATATTCCCTTTCAATATTCCCTAAGTGGCAGTCAAAATTTTGTGTCCGTTTTTCATGATATTATGCATGGATCAGATATATCATGGCCAATTCCTCAGAAAAAGTGGTGGTCGATTCTTCCACAACGGAATCTGATAAGTGAGAGTTCGAGTAAGTGTTTACAGAATCTTCTTCTGTCCGAAGAAATGATTCATCGAAATAATGAGTCACCCATTCCATTGATATGGACACATCTGAGATCACCCAATGCTTGGGAGTTCCTCTATTCAATTCTTTTCCTTCTTCTTGTTGCTGGATATCTCGTTCGTACACATCTTCTCTTTGTTTTCCGAGCCTCTAGTGAGTTACAGACAGAGTTAGAAAAGATCAAATCTTTGATGATTCCATCATACATGATTGAGTTGCGAAAACTTCTGGATAGGTATCCTACATCTGAACTGAATTCTTTCTGGTTAAAGAATCTCTTTCTAGTTGCTCTGGAACAATTAGGAGATTCTCTGGAAGAAATACGGGATTCTGCTTCTGGCGGCAACATGCTATTGGGTGGTGGTCCCGCTTATGGGGTCAAATCAATACGTTCTAAGAAGAAATATTTGAATATCAATCTCATCGATCTCATCAGTATCATACCAAATCCCATCAATCGAATCACTTTTTCGAGAAATACGAGACAGCTAAGTCGTACAAGTAAAGAGATCTATTCATTGATAAGAAAAAGAAAAAACGTGAACGGTGATTGGATTGATGATAAAATAGAATCCTGGGTCGCGAACAGTGATTCGATTGATGATGAAGAAAGAGAATTCTTGGTTCAGTTCTCCACCTTAACGACGGAAAAAAGGATTGATCAAATTCTATTGAGTCTGACTCATAGTGATCGTTTATCAAAGAATGACTCTGGTTATCAAATGATTGAACAACCGGGATCCATTTACTTACGATACTTAGTTGACATTCATAAAAAGTATCTAATGCATTATGAGTTCAATAGATCCTGTTTAGCAGAAAGACGGATATTCCTTGCTCATTATCAGACAATCACTTATTCACAAACCTCGTGTGGGGCTAATAGTTCTCATTTCCCATCTCATGGAAAACCCTTTTCGCTCCGCTTAGCCCTATCCCCTTCTAGGGGTATTTTAGTGATAGGTTCTATAGGAACTGGACGATCCTATTTGGTCAAATACCTAGCGACAAACTCCTATGTTCCTTTCATTACGGTATTTCCGAACAAGTTCCTGGATGACAAGCCTAAAGGTTATCTTATTGACGATATCGATATTGATGATAGTGACGATATCGATATTGATGATAGTGACGATATTGATGATGACCTTGATACGGAGCTGCTAACTATGACGAATGTGCTAACTATGTATATGACGCCGAAAATAGACCGATTTGATACCACCCTTCAATTAGAATTAGCAAAAGCAATGTCCCCTTGCATAATATGGATTCCAAACATTCATGATCTGTATGTGAATGAGTCGAATTACTTATCCCTCGGTCTATTAGTGAACTATCTCTCCAGAGATAGTGAAAGATGTTCCACTAGAAATATTCTTGTTATTGCTTCGACTCATATTCCCCAAAAAGTGGATCCCACTCTAATAGCTCCGAATAAATTAAATACATGCATTAAGATACGAAGGCTTCTTATTCCACAACAACGAAAGCACTTTTTCATTCTTTCATATACTAGGGGATTTCACTTGGAAAAGAAAATGTTCCATACTAACAGTAACAGATTCGGGTCCATAACCATGGGTTCCAATGCACGAGATCTTGTAGCACTTACCAATGAGGCCCTATCAATTAGTATTACACAGAAGAAATCAATTATAGACACTAATACAATTAGATCAGCTCTTCATAGACAAACTTGGGATTTGCGATCCCAGGTAAGATCGGTTCAGGATCATGGGATCCTTTTCTATCAGATAGGAAGGGCTGTTGCACAAAATGTACTTCTAAGTAATTGCCCCATAGATCCTATATCTATCTATATGAAGAAGAAATCATGTAAGGAAGGGGATTCTTATTTGTACAAATGGTACTTCGAACTTGGAACGAGCATGAAGAAATTAACGATACTTCTTTATCTTTTGAGTTGTTCTGCCGGATCGGTCGCTCAAGATCTTTGGTCTCCACCCGGACCCGATGAAAAAAATTGGATCACTTCTTA